AACCTCCCATGGATTCGAGAAAATGGGTCAATTTTCTATTCCTGTTTATTTTTTTCAGTCTAATTATAATTTATGAATTCAAACAAGAATGGAATCACGCTCTGTAGGATTTGAACCTACGACATCGGGTTTTGGAGACCCACGTTCTACCGAACTGAACTAAGAGCGCTTTCTTATCAAAATCGATTTTTTTGTAACCTAAAACTCTATCTACGCCTTGTATGCATATGATATCGATTAGATCGAGTGTCATAAAAAACGAGAGATTCCATATGTCCAATTTCAATAAATTCCTCCTTACTTCTTAGAGTAAAAGTAATTAGGTAGGGATGACAGGATTTGAACCCGCGACATTTTGTACCCAAAACAAACGCGCTACCAAGCTGCGCTACATCCCTTTCAATTTAATTGGTTCCAATAGTCTAATTCTACAGAATCCTTGTCTTGTTTTCCATATCCTTCTTTTTTTACTACATGATTTATCTTGCCAGTCCATGTCTTGTTTTTTGCCATTTTTATTTGATTTATTTCGTTTAAAAACCCAAGTGATCCTTGACTATCTATATATACATCTGCTTATAGATTAGATCTGTATTATCTTTAATAAAATTAAATTTAAGAAGGAGGGTTTTCAATGCGAGATCTAAAAACATATCTTTCCGTAGCACCGGTACTAAGTACTCTATGGTTTGGGTCTTTAGCTGGTCTATTAATAGAAATCAATCGCTTTTTCCCCGATGCGTTGACATTTCCTTTTTTTTCATTCTAGTTATTAATATTAACACGGTAACGGGGTAATGAAGATTAGAGAAAGAAGCCATTTTATGTGACTAATACCCCCTTATTTTTTTCTTTCGAGTCTGAACTCAGGTTGTGGTGAAGTTGAATCTACGTTTCTTCTTGAATTGCCCTTTTATTTTAAAAGAAAGGGGCAATTCAAAGGGGGGGGATACAAATAACAAGCTGGGTTTAGCATAAGAGTATTATAAACGATACTTTAAAAAAATACTGTGAGTAGAAATATAGTTAGAAAATTTTTGAGTTTGGTTACATACTATCTATTTCTTAATTTAGATACTCTTTATTATTATTATTACTCTATTGATTGCAATAAACTCGTTTTAATTGTATTTTAAGTTAGCAACATCTATATTTTTTATTTCCTTTCTTCTTCACTTCGGGTCGAAAAAAATTTGTTTGAATTTTAAATCCCAAAAATAAAAGGAGGTTCATGGATAAGGAGAAAGATGTCCGAGTAAAAGTTATTTTGGAATGTAATAGTTGTGTTCGAAAGAGTGTTAATAAGGAATCAAGGGGCGTTTCCAGATATATTACTCAAAAGAATCGACACAATACACCTAATCGGTTAGAATTAAGAAAATTCTGTCCCTATTGTTACAAACATACAATTCATGGAGAGATAAAGAAATAAAAAAGATCGAACCGAACGTCTGGCTATCCTCCTTTTAATTCAATGAAGGGGACAAAACTTTTTTCATTATACTTATATATTATTTACTATTTTTTTTTTATTATTATAATTATTATATATAAATAATAATAAATATTTTTAAAATAAATAAACAAACCAATCCTATTTCGGCTGTACCTAAAAAAATTTTTAATACGAAGTAGGCTTTTTGGTATAAGGCAGAAATTAAACAAACTATGGATAAATCCAAGCGACCCTTTAGTAAATCTAAGCAATCTTTTAGTAAATCTAAGCGATCTGTTCGTAGGCGATTGCCCCCAATCCAACCGGGGGATCGAATTGATTATAGAAACCTGAGTTTAATTAGTCGATTTATTAGTGAACAAGGAAAAATATTATCTAGGCAAGTAAATAGATTAACCTTGAAACAACAACGATTAATTACTATTGCTATAAAACGAGCTCGTATTTTATCGTTGTTACCTTTTCTTAATACGGCGAAAAAATTTGAAAGAAATGAGTCGACTACTAGACCTTATAGTTTTAGAACCAAAAAGAAATAAAAAATGAAAATAATAAAATAATATGCTTTTTATTTATTTATCATATTTTATCAGACTAATTTATACTCTATACTCCCGGAGAATAAACTCCGGGGAATTTCATTTAAACATTTTCGAGGCATTCTTTCCAATCTTCTTTTTTGATGATTTCATTTGAAATCAGATCAAGGCAATTTCTATTTAATATAGCTATTTGTGCAAGTACTTTACGATTAAGAAGCAACGGTCTCTTGAACAGATCATTTATAAATTTGCTATAATTATAGCATACCCTGCTTTCGCGAATTACTGCGTTTATCCGAGTGATCCATAAACGCCGAAAATCTCTCTTTTGTCTACCTCTATCCCTATCAGACGAAGCGAAAGCTCTTATTGTCTGTTGAGCAATGGTTCGAGTAAGTCTTGAATGAGCCCCTCGAAAGGTTAATGCAACAGAACTCGTTTTTTTTCTACGTCTCCGAGCTATAGATCCTCGTGTAACTCTAGTCATTGAATAAATGAAACTTTGATGAATAACTAATTGAGGTTTTTTTTCGTTGGGTTATTCTGTTCTACCCTCCTCAGTTATTAATAACAAAACGGATTGTTCCAATGTATAAAAAAAAATCCCAATGGCTTTTGCTGCTATAACCTTCCCGACCACTTTTTTTCGACATTTCATCTTCAAACAAGACAAAAAACTAAAAATTTTTATTAATGTATCAAAGAAAAGTCAATAAATATAAATTTTAAATTCTATTTTAATCTAGATAAATAAAAAAGAATATAGTGGGTTCCTTCGTTTCTATGGTTCCTTCTTAAACGGTCAGGTCCTCTCTATACACCGGAGCTCCTTTACTTTAACCTCATTTCTATCTATTGATAACTTGTACAGTTCAAACTTTTTTTGGCTCTACCCATGAATTAGCCAGTAATGGGTCTTTCACAATTAGATTCACCTATACAGTAACGGTATTTCATTTTGAAAGTTTGCTGGATAGCTGACCCTAATAGTCCGTTCTTACAAATAAAGGGAACATTCTTTTTTTTCTCTTAATAAAGGGATTCCCCGCTAAATGGATAACGTTAACGCTACCAATGGGAAATTTTTTTGGCTTTACACTAATATAAACCATAAATTTCATACACAATAGATGAATAGATCTTTTTTTTTAGAGAGTCACTTGAGTTTTTCCATTTTATCCTATTCATCCGTTTCATCCGTATGGATCATTGATACTGGAAAAATGTTTGATTTTTGTTTGCTTTTGTTCCAGGTCATAATCTGAACGAGTCACACATACAACCTAGTACATATTCCTCGGCGCTGAGGACATCCCCTAAGAGCAGGGGATTTCGTGACATTTCTGATTGGCTGTCTTGCGTTTCTAATAAGTTGTTTAATAGTTGGCATGCTAAATTATATATAATACATAATGGACTGGTTTAGATTACTCCTGACCGAATGGATTTCTAGTTAATAGAATCTTAAGATTCTATTAACTAGAATCTTAAGATTCTATTAACTAGAATCTTAAGAGAAACTCCGTGATAAGATCAAATTCAAAAAAATATGGATTGAACTTATTTTCATATATTTCTAGCTATCCGATCAATAATGCCATAAGCCTGAGCTTGTTCTGGTGTCATATATTTAACTTTTTTCATATCATGTCTTATAATCGATTCGGGTTTGCCCGTTTTTTGTACATATCTATCTACAATAAGTTTTTGCAATGCCTTCACTTGCTCTATGTCCTGGATAGAGAAAGAGGGGTTTTCCATGTCCAGTAGTCCCAACTCTTTAAAAAACTGTTGCTCCGGTTGATAAAGCGATATCTTAGAATTAGGGGATGCAAAACGGTTACCACTTTCTCCTCCGGCTAGTACAAAGGCTGCCGTTGAAAAAGCTACCCCGATACATGCTGTATGTACGGGTACTTTCACGTAGTCCATCACACTCGCAATAGCCAAACCATAGCGTGCCTCGCCACCAGGAGAATTAATAAATAAATGTATCGGTGCGTCAGTCTCCAGCGTATTTAAATATAGAAAAATACTCGTCATCTGAGATGCCACGTCCTGGTCAATTGGTTCGCCTAACACCACCATTCTTTTGTTATAAAGCTCGTCATGTATGTCAACCCACTCTGGTTCTGGTTCTGGTTCTGATTTTGATTTGTCTTCTTCGAGTGCGGCCCCGCCTTCGCCCTCGCCATCGTGGTCAGACCTTCCAAAGCATACTATTTTGCCTTTGGAATTCTTTTCAGGCTCCGACATTAACCACATCCGTTTCTTATTCATAGCAAATCTTAGTAAACAAATTACAGGCTCCGGTGTTAACAACGTTACTTTCTTAGTCATATTTTTTACCTCACGGTTAGTTAAAAAATTTTATTATTGTACTATTAATATAATAAAATAAATAATAAATTATTATTATTACATTAATAGCGATGAACTGATGAACTGATTCGAACTCTAGAGAAACAAAAATCAAATAATACGTCTTACGGTCTTAAGATAAAAAAACTAAAAATTTTTAGTTTTTTGAACACTAATACCATTTTAAATTCAAATATCTTTTCAATCTATTCCAAAGCTTAGTTAGTAGCTTAAGAATTTTCCGAATAAAATCTTTTTGGGTTTTCATATACCTCCTCTCTTTTCAAGATATTGCATCGCGATGAGAAGTCTCGCGATGAGCAAGGTTGCTAAGTAAAATGTAATCATCCGATTAAGATATTGCATCGCGATGAGAAGTCTCGCGATGAGCAAGGTTGCTAAGTAAAATGTAATCATCCGATTAAGATATTGCATCGCGATGAGAAGTCTCGCGATGAGCAAGGTTGCTAAGTCACAACAGAAAATAAAAACATCATCCTTCAGGCGAACTTTTATCTTGCAGGGCGCGAACTTCAAGAATCGTCTCAAGAATTTGATACATTGTATGTGAATTACGAATGTTCATTTTTTCGAGAAGAAACTTCCTAATTTCCGCCAATCGAACCGTATTTGTTATGTTTAGATATTTTTTAATGGTTCCCAGAATATGTTCGACAATTGTTTGCTCATCATTCTCATAAATGAACAATTCTATCTTTGTATTCTCTTCCCAAGCGAGAAATGCGTTGATTGAAGTCTCGTCAAAAAAATCGCCATTAAAACGCTTCGAGGGGACGCCATTGATTACCGGTTCGATTTTTTGCCTGCTTTTTTGTTTACCATTTGATTTGTTTTTATTTTTGTTTTTCTTGGAGTTTCGATCGGTTTCTTTTTCAGAATCTTCGTCTTCTGGAAAAGGCATAAAATATTTTTTTTTCATAGCGATTAACTTTTGTTTGATTTCAGTCTAAAATAATGAATAGCCATTGGTTCAAATTTTAAAATTTTAAGAGATAAGCTGCTAGAGAAGTTAGAGAAACTCTTTTTTATTACTCCTGACCGATTCAATTCTGACGTTTTTCCATTTTGCTAATTAGATTATACTCAAAATAATATGATTTGTCAAGCTGCTAGAGAAGTTAGAGAAATTCTTTTTTATTACTCCTGACCGATTCAATTCTGACGTTTTTCCATTTTGCTAATTAGATTATACTCGAAATAATATGATTTGTCAAGCTATTATTGTTATATTTGGACAATTATAAAAAAAATATTAGTATTTTTCAAGTGTTGAAATTTTGAAATTATAATAGATAATAATAGCATTGATTATATACGTAATATCTCTTACCTAATTAAAAATAATTTAAATTTTTATATATTTAAGGAAAAGAAATGTTGTGAAAATTTTTATATTATCTATAAACTCCAAATAAGACAGAAAATCACAGAAATTAGGATATATAGAAGATTGACAATTTCAAAAAACTGTTCATACTATGAACATAGTATGATGGCAGTTGGGTACGTATGCCCCCATCGTCTAGCGGTTCAGGACATCTCCCTTTCAAGGAGGCAACGGGGATTCGACTTCCCCTGGGGGTAGTCGCGGACGAAAGGAAGTTGTTCATGGATTAGGAACAAGCCTAATCCATAAACCTATAATTGAATAGATTCTCCCTGGGTCGATGCCCGAGCGGTTAAAGGGGGCAAACTGTAAATTTGTTGGCAATATGTCTACGCTGGTTCAAATCCAGCTCGGCCCAAAAGCTCTCTCAGCCACGATTTAGATGAAGATATTTTTCCTCCCGAAACGGCCGACATGCCGAATAAAAGAGTCGATTTTTCTGTTTTTGTTAGGAAAAATTTAAATAATGATCTAAATCCGTGACAAAAATGCGAACTCTGGGATTGTAGTTCAATTGGTTAGAGCACCGCCCTGTCAAGGCGGAAGCTACGGGTTCGAGTCCCGTCAGTCCCGACGGATCCAAAATGCAATACCACAAGTCGTTTTGAAATTATAATCTAACTGAATACCTCAAAACCCTTTTTGAGTCAATTATTTCATGTTAGACTAGAATTTAAGTTCTATCAAAAAAAGAGCAAAAAAAAGAAAGGTATTTTAGAACTTAACCCCTTGTAGTCTAAGGGCCCTTTTAACTCAGTGGTAGAGTAATGCCATGGTAAGGCGTAAGTCATCGGTTCAAATCCGATAAGGGGCTTTTTTGAGGTGTTTCATAAAAAAACACCATCATATTTGCACGCGGCATAGAGTTTTTGTTGATATTTAATATATCATTATATTATAAAGTTGAACTAATCTTCATTATAATGACTAAACTAGTTAGAGTAGACATGAAGGAACTAAATGGAATATGTTCTTTTTATGCATATGTTTATAAAGTACTTACCTAAGATTCGATTTTGGTTTGAGAGGTTTAACGAAAAAAAGTCTAGTTAAAATTTCGATTTTTTATATTTTAATAATAAGAAGTTCAATTAAAAGTTTTGAATTCATCAACTATAATAACTATTACATTAAAGAAAGTAAGGGCGGTCTAAAAAAAAAGAAACGGCTTATTGTGACATCTACACATCTCGTGATTTTGAATCAACAGATTTATTGAAAAATTCTTGAATAAACTAATATAACTAATCTATCTAAGAGTAAAAAAATAAGACCTTTGGCATAGAATTTTATTTACAAATGACACTTAAAATTGCTTTCACTATACGGAGACTAAATAAGAAAAAGGGAAGATAAAAATTATCTCATACTTCGCTTGCTGTGTCAGAAGAAGGATAGCTATACTGATTCGGTATACTCTAAAGACACCTTTGGTACAATATTGGCAATCTTACAAAGATGTAGATTCTCTGTAAAATAAATGTAAATTGACTGGTTTCATCTTTTACTAATTTGCCTTTAACTGTACAACAATATGTGGAGCTCAGCATGTCTGGAAGCACAGGAGAACGTTCTTTTGCGGATATTATTACGAGTATTCGATACTGGGTCATTCATAGTATTACTATACCTTCCCTATTCATTGCGGGTTGGTTATTCGTCAGCACAGGTTTAGCTTACGATGTGTTTGGAAGCCCTCGGCCAAACGAATATTTCACAGAGAACCGACAAGG